TTTCTAAAGATATAGACTATCAATCTACACCACCATGGTTTCACTTTCAGTTTCTCAAAGTTACAATAGAATAAGGCCGTTAAAGACCACGAATTATTCACAAATTCTTCTATTTTTCTGACAATTTCTTTTTTATCTTTCTCTTCCAAATCTTCTATTTCTAAGAGGTCCTCGAGATAGAAGATTACGATTACGATTAATTGATTAAGAGAAATTAGTCTTTCTTTTTTAATAAGTACATCAGCTACTCTTTTTTTTTTTTATAGAAAAAACAGAAACAAGCCAGAAGAATCAAAATCTGTGAGACTTGATTCTTTTGTAAAAAAGAAAGTTGTAAAACTAAACTTTGCATGACAGTTTTCCTTTTCATATATTTAAAATAAAATAAAATAAAATATTATAAGCTTTTTATATAGCGATTGTCAAGTATAGGATCGATCATATATTTTATTATAATCAATTCTCTTTCTTTTTTTATAAAAAAAAGAATCTAAACTTTTTATATAGGAATTGTCAAGTATAGAATCGATCATATATCTTATTATAAGAGATTCTTAAATAATATGGATTCGAATCTGATGGCCCTATAGAAATATTAATATACAGATTTCATTTCAATTGGAATTTGCTTATTCACCATGTACGAGGATCTCTACTAAGCATCCATGGCTGAATGGTTAAAGCGCCCAACTCATAATTGGAGAGTTCGTAGGTTCAATTCCTACTGGATGCATGCTAATGGGACCCTCTACTACGTCTATAGAAATATCGGATTCTCTATCTTATTGTATATATATAGATTAATATTGTAATGTAATGAATATTCTGACTTACTTGACCCGACTTATAGCTTCTTTGTTCACTTATAGCTTCCTTGTTCGTTGCCTAAGTATAAGATAGAGATATATTTCTTTATTTCGAATTTCTTTATTTATATACGTTTCATTTCTTTATTTCGAATTTCTTTATTTATATACGTTTCATTTCTTTATTTATATATGTTTCATTTCTTTATTTCGAATTTCTTTATTTATATACGTTTCATTTCTTTATTTCGAATTTCTTTATTTATATACGTTTCATTTCTTTATTTATATACGATAGGTCCCGAGAATCATAATAGAATTTCTATTCTCTTTACTGAATCACATGAAATTTTTCTCAACTCCTTATATATACAAGATATACAGGGAATTGAGTAGTGGAAAGATTTGAAATTGAAAATTACAGTTAAGGAAGATAAAATACGAGCTTGTTTTCTACCAAAAGTCAATCTAGCGGATTTGAAATTCTCTTTCATTCCAAATGAAGAAAATTTTGTAGGGTTGTATAGATCTCGATGAAATCCAAATATTCCAAATTTTCCAAATCTTCTATCTATAAGAGGTCCTCGAGATAGAAGATTACGATTACGATTAATTGATTAAGAGAAATTAGTCTTTCTTTTTTAATAAGTACATCAGCTACTCTTTTTTTTTTTTATAGAAAAAACAGAAACAAGCCAGAAGAATCAAAATCTGTGAGACTTGATTCTTTTGTAAAAAAGAAAGTTGTAAAACTAAACTTTGCATGACAGTTTTCCTTTTCATATATTTAAAATAAAATAAAATAAAATATTATAAGCTTTTTATATAGCGATTGTCAAGTATAGGATCGATCATATATTTTATTATAATCAATTCTCTTTCTTTTTTTATAAAAAAAAGAATCTAAACTTTTTATATAGGAATTGTCAAGTATAGAATCGATCATATATCTTATTATAAGAGATTCTTAAATAATATGGATTCGAATCTGATGGCCCTATAGAAATATTAATATACAGATTTCATTTCAATTGGAATTTGCTTATTCACCATGTACGAGGATCTCTACTAAGCATCCATGGCTGAATGGTTAAAGCGCCCAACTCATAATTGGAGAGTTCGTAGGTTCAATTCCTACTGGATGCATGCTAATGGGACCCTCTACTACGTCTATAGAAATATCGGATTCTCTATCTTATTGTATATATATAGATTAATATTGTAATGTAATGAATATTCTGACTTACTTGACCCGACTTATAGCTTCTTTGTTCACTTATAGCTTCCTTGTTCGTTGCCTAAGTATAAGATAGAGATATATTTCTTTATTTCGAATTTCTTTATTTATATACGTTTCATTTCTTTATTTCGAATTTCTTTATTTATATACGTTTCATTTCTTTATTTATATATGTTTCATTTCTTTATTTCGAATTTCTTTATTTATATACGTTTCATTTCTTTATTTCGAATTTCTTTATTTATATACGTTTCATTTCTTTATTTATATACGATAGGTCCCGAGAATCATAATAGAATTTCTATTCTCTTTACTGAATCACATGAAATTTTTCTCAACTCCTTATATATACAAGATATACAGGGAATTGAGTAGTGGAAAGATTTGAAATTGAAAATTACAGTTAAGGAAGATAAAATACGAGCTTGTTTTCTACCAAAAGTCAATCTAGCGGATTTGAAATTCTCTTTCATTCCAAATGAAGAAAATTTTGTAGGGTTGTATAGATCTCGATGAAATCCAAATATTCCAAATTTTCCAAATCTTCTATCTATAAGAGGTCCTCGAGATAGAAGATTACGATTACGATTAATTGATTAAGAGAAATTAGTCTTTCTTTTTTAATAAGTACATCAGCTACTATTTTTTTTTTATATAGAAAAAACAGAAACAAGCCAGAAGAATCAAAATCTGTGAGACTTGATTCTTTTGTAAAAAAGAAAGTTGTAAAACTAAACTTTGCATGACAGTTTTCCTTTTCATATATTTTTTAAATAAAAAAATATAAAATATTATAAGCTTTTTATATAGCGATTGTCAAGTATAGGATCGATCATATATTTTATTATAATCAATTCTCTTTCTTTTTTTATAAAAAAAAGAATCTAAACTTTTTATATAGGAATTGTCAAGTATAGAATCGATCATATATCTTATTATAAGAGATTCTTAAATAATATGGATTCGAATCTGATGGCCCTATAGAAATATTAATATACAGATTTCATTTCAATTGGAATTTGCTTATTCACCATGTACGAGGATCTCTACTAAGCATCCATGGCTGAATGGTTAAAGCGCCCAACTCATAATTGGAGAGTTCGTAGGTTCAATTCCTACTGGATGCATGCTAATGGGACCCTCTACTACGTCTATAGAAATATCGGATTCTCTATCTTATTGTATATATATAGATTAATATTGTAATGTAATGAATATTCTGACTTATAGCTTCCTTGTTCGTCTCCTAAGTATAAGATAGAGATATATTTCTTTATTTCGAATTTCTTTATTTATATACGATATTTTCATTTATTTATTTATATACGATAGGTCCCGAGAATATTGTAATGAATATTCTGACTTACTTGATCTGACTTATAGCTTACTTGTTCGTAGACAAAGCGGATTCGAAATTCTCTTTCATTCCACCTGTACCCAGGCGCTTCATATTCGCCCGGAGATTGTCTGTCTTTAACAATGAAGAAAATTGTGTAGGGTTGTATAGATCTCGATCAAATCTATATATGCCAACTCTTCTGATTGTACAAATCTCCTCCACTTCGAACTGTGAGTATCCTTTATGATGATTAGAAGATCCTCGATGGTATAGATCTTTTCTTCCATGAGGAAACTAGTTATTCGGGTAGATAACCTCAATTCTGAAATAAAGAGAAAAGCCGGGTCTTTTCTTTTTCTAGAGATATAGACTATCAATCTACACCACCATGGTTTCACTTTCAGTCTATCAAAGTTACAATAGAATAAGGCCGTTAAAGCCCACGAATTATTAACAAATTCGTCTATTTTTCTGACAATTTCCTCTTTCTCTTTCTCCTCCAAACCTTCTATTTCTAGGAGGTCCTCGCGAGTGTAGATTACCATTATTATTAATTGATTAAGAAAAATAAGCCTTTCTTCATCAAAAAGTACATCAACTACTCTTTTAGATAAGCCGAATTTGCGGATAGGCATATATCGTGGATCCCCTTTTTCGAACAAAAGAAGACGGCAAAACTTTTTTCTTTATTGCAACCCACTTTATATGGAAAAAACAGAAACAAGCCACAAGAGTCAAAATGTGCAGAGTCAAAATGTGCGAGACCCGATCCCGTAGGAAAACCAAATTTTGAGTCATATTTTCCTCCTATGAATATAGGATAAGATAGAAATATATCGATTCTATTTCTTTTATTATAAAAAATAATATATGTGCATTACACATAGGCATTGTCAAGTGTCAGACAGGATTAAAAAAGAAAAGATAAAGTGGCAGGCCTATAAAAATTTTTTTAGGATTAAAAAGTAAAGATGGTGCCTAATACTAACTAGTCATTTTATCTATGATTTATGCATGTTTTTTTTAAGTACTTACCTAAGTTTGTTTCCATTTTTGCAAGATAGGAGACGATAATCAAAAAGATCCATCGAAAAAAAAAGTGCAAAAAAACGTTTATTCAAAAGGAATCATTCTTTACTTGGATGAAATTCGTTTGAACCTCGCCTTTCACTTTAAGGCTATTCCATCCTAAGGTGCTGCTAAATAAATGGAAGGATCTTAGCAACGTCCATGAAAGATGAAATTCGTTTTATTTGCCTAATTTTCCTCAAAAAAAATGCACTTAATATTCTTAATTACTAATTAAGAATATTAGTCAAAATAGAATTATCCCCTGCCACCAAAGAAAACCCTATTCTTCGTATTTTAACTTTGATTCTGCTAAATTAATTACTTGTTGACTACAAATTTTCTATCTTATCTTATGCAGTTCCAAAGATAGCGTACAACAAAACGTAAAGAAAATTCAGAACACAAGTAACTTAAAGTTGTCATATAAACCACTACCTCTTTTATGGAGAAATTAGTAAACACTATCCGAAAAATAGCCACAAAAGGGGACATTCCAGTTGCTCTCCCACTCCACACTGCTAAAAAACACAGCTTTTCTAATATG